ACAAGCATTTGCTGCAGGAGGTCGTGTGAACCAAAACCCTATTAATAGATAGGAACACATTCCAACCAATTCCCAAAAAATATAAATTTGTATCAAATTCGAACTAGTAACTAACCCCAACATGGAAGTACTGAAAAAACTCATATAAGCAAAAAATCGCAAGTATCCTTGATCGTGAGCCATATAATTATCACTATAAATAAGAACCATAATTCCAACAGTAGTGATTAACATTAACATAATAGAAGTAAGTGGATCGATCAAGTAGCCGAATTCTAAAGAAAAATCATTATCGAGGGTCCAAGACCATACATATTGATAGATAAAACTGCTATTTATTTGCTGAATAGACAGATTAGTTGAAAAAATCATGACTATACTTAACAATAAAATACTCGGAAAAGCCCACATACGACGAAGATTTTTTGTTGCTGTCGGAAAAAGAAGAAGTCCCACTCCTATTAACATAGGAACTGGAAGTGGAAGGAAAGGTATGATCCACGCATATTGATATGTCTGTTCCATAAAAAAAGTTTTTTAATTCTTAATTAATATTAATTGGTTCCGATTCACCGGATCTTACCTCTTTTGAAAGGAGTCAATAAAAAAACGAAGATATGCACTAACTTAAACCAACTTAAATAGAATTTTTGAATTTTTATTTCTTTTTACTTATTCTTTCTGAGTTTCTGCTAAATACTTCAAATATTCAAATCAAGAAGTTACAATTGGTCAAATCATAGAGATTAATTACTAGTCTCCTTCTAACTTTCAAATTCGAGTCAAATTAGGCATATTTTTCCCGAGTTTGACAAGTTACTAAAAAAAAGAATATTCTTCTTTTTACTATTTTTAGTAATAGTTTATGTCATTTTCCCATATCTTTCACCCATCTTATCTATTCTTTTTTATTTTTCGAATAAAAAATATTATCTAGAAAAGAAATACATAATAAATTAGAAAGCGCAAATTTCTTTTGAACAATAGATGTCTTTCACATCCAGCTATACCAATGAGTAATCTCTTAATTTTTTTTTAAATGGCAGTTCCAAAAAAACGTACTTCTGCATCAAAAAAGCGTATTCGTAAAAATTTTTGGAAAAGGAAGGGGTATTGGGCAGCGTTAAAAGCGTTTTCCTTAGGGAAATCTCTTTCTACTGGGAATTCTAAAAGTTTTTTTGTGCAACAAACAAATAAAATAAGTAATAAAACATAACACGTTGGAATAATCTGAATCGGCCTGACTCAAAAACCGAGTCATTTCATTTCGAAAATAAAATTCCCGATTTCCATTCCCTGTTGAGTTAATCAATAGGAATGGAAATCGTTCCGCTCTTAGAATATGTAAAATAAGAATTTTTCTGTTTACCGTACCGAATTCGAAAAAAAAAAAAAAGAATACTTTTTTTTCTTGACAAAAAACACAAGATACTCCATTTTCTTTTTAGTATATCTTCTCATTTCCAAGGCAGGGAGTATTATTTTCCCCATCGACCTATTTGTTACAAGAATATAAGGTTTTCTTTTTTCTTTTTCTATAGATCCCCTTTTTCTCTATAATCTATAAAAGGGCGGACAGAAAATCTTTCGTTACTAAAATCATTGAAACTAATTGATTAAAATTCTAAACTCCTTTGTGGAACTTTCTTCCTTTTGGATTTTCTCTGAATTCCTATATAGGACCCCATATATCTCTCGCCACCAATCCACTCAAAAACACTTAGCGAGGCTATTTTGGATAAATATGTGTCAATTTTGAATGATCCAAAACAGGTTCTTTTTTTTTTGTTCATTGATGAAATGGATTTTTTGGTTTTGATTTTTGAAATCAAATAAATCAAAAACAATTCATTAAAACAAACATTTTTTGTGGGGGGTTCTATCTCTTAATTTATAGTAGTACTATATAGTTTTAGAAGAGTTCAAATAGTTTTAGAAGAGTTCAAGTCCAGGAGAGTATAAAATACACAATAAAACTAAGACCCTAACCTAAAATAATGAACCTTCAAATACCTATTTGAACCAATTTTTATTTATGAATTTGAATCTTTCCTAAAAAATATTGCACCCAATTGAATTCTAAAATCTAGACGATTGCTTATTCATAGGCTATTATAAGTTCAAGACAAGCCGCTATGGTGAAATTGGTAGACACGCTGCTCTTAGGAAGCAGTGCTAGAGCATCTCGGTTCGAGTCCGAGTGGCGGCATGTCATCTCCTAAAAAAAGTAAATAGATCCTATAATGAATTCAATTCCCGATTTCCCTTTGTATAATTAAGGGACTCCTCTTTTTAAAAATTTTTATGATATTTTCAACCTTAGAGCATATATTAACTCATATTTCTTTTTCGATCGTTTCAATTGTAATTACAATTCATTTTATAACCTTTTTAGTCGATAAAATCGTAAACCTATATGATTCATCCGAAAAGGGCATAATAATTACTTTTTTCTGTATAACAGGATTATTAGTTACTCGTTGGGTTTATTCGGGACATT